TAATCTTCTCCACTGTCTCCTCCAAGATGCATATTAATCAATTGATTTTCACGGTGCTGCAATTCTGCCGTTTGCTAAGTGTACACTAACTAGCAACAAAGACCTCTCTATCCTTGCAAACAACAAAGGGCCTTTTTTCTATTAAAAGCTAGTGTCAAACTCCTTTTTCCAACTTTCTTTTTTAAATAAAACAGAGCATACGTGATAGCACTTGGAACTGCTATTCAATAACACAATCAAGCAGGAAAAGGTTTCCTGTCGGTGTCCTTTCTTCCACCTCTCCGTCTATCCCGAACTGTAGAGCTTTCATAGGAATACTAGAATACGTAAGATTCTATATGATCTGCCCAGTGATTTGTTTTGGTGGATAAAGCAGTGAGGTAGTGGAAAGTCGGGGGGATACATATCAGCGATCGTACCGTCATTATTTCAATTATTGAAATTATCTACCCTATTTTTTTATTTCGAAAAACAAACAAAAGACATGTTTTAAGAAAATTTAAAACATAGCTACAAAAAATATGTTATTATGAATAGTAAAAAAATTATACCAAAAATTAATCCAAATAAATAAAAAGAGATTCTTCCTCCTTCTAAATATTTTATACTCTCTCCTTCAAAAAACGTTAAAATACCAAATCCATTTACAATACCATCAATTATCCATTCATCAAAAAACAGAATAAACTGAGCTAATAGTCGTGTACCTTTAACAAATATTATGTTATAATAACCATCAATATAACCTCGAAAATAAGACCAATTATATATAAAAGAAAAAAAATAATTTAAATTTTTTCCTAATAAAAACTCAAAAAATTTTTCTAGGTTTTGTGAAAAAACTGAAACAGGACCATATAAGATGAAAGCGATAAACATTCCGCTAAAAACTATACTTAATGAATTAATAGCATTTAATCCAAATTCTAACCAATTTTCAAAAGTATAAGCATTTTTAAATAGCGGATATAACCACTGAGATAATAAATCAGATCCGAATTCTCCCTGTGAAAAAGGAACACCTAAAAAACCAATAAATAAAGTAGGTAATGTTAATATTAATAAAGGAAATAACATTTTAGAATTTGATTCTTTAGGGTATACAAACTTTTTTTCGTCTGAAAAAAAAAATAAATTTTCTTTTTTACTATCGTTTGGATTTATTTCAAAATATATATCGGATTTGTTTAAAACAATGTTATTTTCTTTTAAAATAAAATCTCTTTTTTTATTTAATTGTGAATCTCCCCATATTGGTATAGGATAAATAAAAAAAACTTTATTTAAATTAACTCTTAAATCACCTTCGAAAGTTAAAAAATGAATACGAAACATATAAAATGCTGTTAATCCTGCTGTAATCCAAGAGATCCATCCAAGACTTGAGGAATATAACCAACTATTTGTAATAATTTCATCTTTAGACCAAAAACAAGCAAATGGAGGAATACCACAAAGAGAAAATGTACCTATAAGAAAAGTTGTTCCTGTAATTGGCATATATTTTCTTAAACCACCCATAAAAGCCATATTTTGACATTTATTAGGAGAATATCCAACAATGGATTCTATAGAATGAATAACTGATCCAGATCCGGGAAATGGTAAAGCTTTTGAATAAGCATGTGTAATTGAATGAAATAAACCAGCTTGATAAGAACCTATACCTAAAGCTAGCATCATATAGCCCAATTGAGACATAGTAGAATAAGCTAAACCTTTTTTAAGATCTGTCTGAGCAAGAGCTATAGTGGCTCCTAGAAAAGCTGTTATCGCTCCTATCCAAGAAATTACACTCATTATATAAGGTAAAGCTTGAAAAAGAGGAAATAATCGAGCTATTAAAAAAATACCTGCAGCTACCATAGTTGCAGCATGTATTAAAGCGGAAATTGGAGTTGGCCCTTCCATAGCATCCGGTAACCATACATGTAATGGAAATTGTGCTGATTTTGCAATTGGACCTAAGGATGAAAAAAGAGCACATAACGTAGCAAAATATAAATTAACTTCATGATTAATAAGTAATTCATTAAATCGTTTAAATAAAGTTTCGAATTCAAAACTACCAGTCATCCAATAAAAACCTAAAATACCTAATAATAATCCAAAATCTCCTATACGATTCGTTATAAAAGCTTTTTGACAAGCATTAGCTGCACTGGGTCTAGTAAACCAAAACCCTATTAATAAATAAGAACACATACCTACTAATTCCCAAAAAATATACATTTGAATCAAATTAGGACTAAGCACTAAACCTAACATTGAAGCAGTAAAAAGACTTAAATATGCAAAAAATCTTACATATCCTTGATCATAAGACATATAACTATCACTATAAATCATAACAAGAACTCCTACAGTAGTAATTAAAACTAACATAATAGAAGTAAGTGGATCAATTAAAAATCCTATTTTAAAATCAATTTGATTATTAAAAATCCAAGACCATAAATATCGATAAATAATATTATCATTAGTTTGTTGCCATAAAATATTGAAAGAAAAAATCATAGCTATACTTAGTAATAATATACTAAGAATAGCCCATATATGACGAAGACTTTTAGTTGCTTTTGGAAAAAAAAGCAAATTTAATCCTATTACAATGGAAGCTAAAAATGGGAGAAGGGGCACAATCCAAACAAATTGATATACAAATTCCATAAATAAATTTTTTATATAATAAAAAATCTTATTTTTTTTCTATTTCTAGTTTATAATTGACTAGATTGAGAAAAAAAATAGACTTGAAAACAAAGAAAAAGTCTAGGATTTCTATCCTATTTATCAAAAAATTTAATTAAAATTATTTTACAGATTTTATTTTTTGTTATAAAAAAAATGAAATGATTAAATAAGATAAATTAAATTTTTTTTTTATTTATTATTATTAAAGTAATAAGATATTATATATAGTTTCTGAACTAAAAAATATATATTTTTTTAATAGTATTGGAAATTTGTTTTATAAAAATTTTACAAAATTTAAAATAATTAAAATTAATTATTTTATTTATTAAAATCCAATTATTTTTTAATATTTAATAATTTTTTCTATTCACAATAAATTTCATAATAAATATGTACGCTATAATTGAAACCGGAGGTGAACAACTTCGAGTAGAACCAGGAAGATTTTATGATATTCGTCATTTTGCTTCATTAAAACAAAAAAATTTAAGTTCTAATACTAAAATAGTAATTTATCGAGTATTAATGATTCGTAATCAAGCTACTATTAGTATCGGGCAACCCTGGTTAAAAAATGTAATAATCAAAGGAAGAATTTTACATTCCCATCTCGAAAATAAAATTACTGTTTATAAAATGAATTCGAAAAAAAAAACAAGACGTAAATTTGGACATCGACAAAATTCAGCTCGATTTATAGTAGATTCTATTTGTTTAGATGGAAAAGAATTATATAAATAAATATATATAGCATAATTTGAGAATAAAATTAGGATAGAATTTAAAAAATATTTAATTAAAAATAATTTACAATTAAAAGGAATTTTTACTTATGGCGGTTCCGAAAAAACGTACTTCCAAATCGAAAAAAAAAATTCGTGAGACTGTATGGGAAGAAAAAGCAAATCAAGCTAGAATAAAAGCTTTTTCATTAGCTCAATCTATTTTAACAGGTCGTTCAAAAAGCTTCTATTACACAACAAATGAAAAAAACTCTAAGCCATCTCAATAGTATAAAATTATTAAAGTATAAAATTATTAATAATTAAATAAAATGAGACATAAATAAAAAAGTATACTTTTTAAGATTTGAATAATTTTTTTTTTTTAATTAGAAAAAAAATAAAAAAAATGAATTTAACATATAACAATTAAATTTTTTGTGAAAAAATTTTGAATCAGAAATATCTAAAAAAATATTTGATAAAAAAGAGATAGTTTCATTTAGCTAAAAATAAATGAAACTATCTTAGATATTAAGATAATAAAAAATAAAAAAAAAATAAATTTTTTTGTAATATTTTTTTTTGGAGCAGCGGGATTTAAACCCATGATCTCCATCACCCCAGGACGGCACGTTACCAAACTATACTATGTCCCATAACTAAAATTTTTTTCAAAAAACTTAATTAATTTAATATTAATTATTATAAAATAAAATTTTTCCATTTTATTTTATTAAAATTTTATTTTATTAAAAAGATTGACCTTTTAATATAAATTATGTTATATTATTTTTGATGAGCCGCCATGGTGAAATTGGTAGACACGCTGCTCTTAGGAAGCAGTGCTAGCGCATCTCGGTTCGAGTCCGAGTGGCGGTATTTAAATAAAATTCTATTTTTATACATATTTATAATAAATTTTTTCAAGGTAAAATTTTAAGATATTTTCTAAATTATTATTTATTAATTAAATTTATTTCAAATAGTTAAATGATATAAAAATATTTTCTCATTTAACTATTTGAAATAAATTTAATTAATAAATAATAAAAAATTTATTACAATAATAAATATTCTTTTTTTATATAAGTTCAAAAAAGAAATTTGGATAAAATAAAATTGACTTTACTGTTCCATGAAGACAAAACTGAATTAGGATAAATACCAATACCTATGATAGGAAAAAATAAACAAATTAAAATAAAAATTTCGCGTGGTCCCGCATCCATATTAGAAAAAATTACAACTTTAAAAAATTTATATCCATAAAACATTTGACGTAACATTGATAATAAATAAATAGGAGTTAATATTATTCCAATTGCTTCTATTATTGTAACAATTGTTTTAAAAGTAAAAGAATATTTGTGACTAATAATTATCCCTAAAAAAATCAAAAATTCTGCCACAAATCCACTCATACCAGGTAATGCTAATGATGCCATTGAAAAACTACTAAACATAGTAAAAATTTTAGGCATATAAACAGCTGTTCCCCCCATTTGATCAAGAAAAAGAGTACGTGTTCTATCGTAACTTATTCCAGCTAGAAAAAAAAGTGCAGCGCCAATTAACCCATGAGAAATCATTTGTAAAATAGCTCCATTAAGACCTACATCTGTCATAGAACCGATACCAATAAGGACAAAACCCATATGTGATATTGAGGAATAAGCAATTCTTCGTTTTAAATTACGTTGACTAAAAGAAATGAGGGCTGCGTAAACAATTTGAATTGCTCCTATTATTATTATCCATGGAGCGAAAATAAAGTGCGCATGAGATAATAATTCCATATTAATGCGAATTATCCCATATCCTCCCATTTTTAGAAGTATCCCAGCTAAAAGCATACATGTACTATAATGTGCTTCTCCATGAGTATCTGGTAACCAAGTATGTAAAGGAAATATTGGTAATTTGACAGCATAGGCAATAAAAAAACCTAAGTATAATACTATTTCTAATTCTATAGGATACGACTTATTAGATAAATTTTGTAAGTCTAGCGTTAATTGATTAGAACCATAAAATCCCATAGTTAATGCTCCCATTAAAATAAAAATGGAACCACCCGCAGTATATAAAATGAATTTTGTAGTAGCATATAAACGTCTTTTCCCTCCCCATATACATAAAAGTAAATAAACTGGAATTAATTCTAATTCCCACATAAAGAAGAAAAGTAAAATATCTTGAGAAGCAAATAATCCTATTTGACCACTATACATTGCTAGCATTAAAAAATAAAATAATCGTGGATTCCGGGTAATAGGCCAAGCTGCTAGAATAGCTAAAGTAGTAATAAAACCTGTTAATAAAATAAGTCCAATTGAAAGCCCATCAATTCCTAATCTCCAATGAAAATCAAGAAAATTAATCCAATTATAATCTTCTTTTAATTGAATAAACGGATTATCAGACTTAAAATTATAACAAAAAACATAAGTTATTAAAAGAAATTCTAATAAACAAATACCTAAAGTGTACCATCGAATAAGATTATTTCCTTTAATGGGAAATAATGGGATTGAAAAACCTGCAGACACGGGTAAAAGAACAATTGTCGTTAGCCAAGGAAAATTACTCATGATAAAGATGAAAAAAACTTTAAATAAAAAAACCCATACTCAATTTTTTGAGTATGGGTAAAAAAAATACTTAAAAATTCTTTTTTTTTTGCCTTCCTCGTTTAATTTAATAAGATAGACCCATGCTTCGAGTAGTTTCAGCTCCTAAATAAACACGTACACTCGAAAAATCTGTTGGGCAAGCAGATTCACATCTTTTACAACCTACACAATCTTCTGTTCTAGGAGCAGAAGCAATTTGATTAGCTTTACATCCATCCCAGGGTACCATTTCTGAAACATCTGTAGGACAAGCTCTTACACATTGAGTACAACCAATACATGTGTCATAAATTTTTACTGAATGTGCCATTAAATTTTTAAACTCCAATATATTGTTAATTGTTAAAAGCCTTAAATTTAGTAAAGTTATAATATTATTATATGGTATATAAAATTTTTTTTAATAAAAAAAATTTATATTAATAAAAAAAAATATATATATAGTTATATTTTTTGTATTAATTCAATAAAATAATTACCATTTCAACAAATTAAATTGATCAATACGAGTTGAATTTTTATTACGATAAATAGCTAAAACAATAGCTAATCCAATAGCTGCCTCAGCAGCTGCAATAGCTATAATAAAAATAGCAAAAATTTCGCCTTTTGTTTGTTGAGTATCAAAAGAATTAGAAAAAGTTATAAGATTTATATTAACAGCATTAAAAATTAATTCTAGACACATAAGTGCTCGAACCATATTTCTACTTGTAATCAATCCAAAAATTCCAATACAAAATAAATAGGCACCTAAGTTAAGTATATGTTCAAGCATGAAAAAATAACTCCTTATAAACGTAAAAAGTTAAAAATTGTAGTATTTTTTTTTTATTTATAAAACTTTTTTTTTATTTGTTTCATCTCGTCGAGCTATAGCAATAGCGCCTATTAACGCAACTAGAAGGACTATAGAAAGAAGTTCGAATGGGAGCAAAAATTCGGTTAATAAAAGGGAGCCAATACGTTGAACATTTTTTGTAAAATCTGCTTCTAAAAATTTTTTTGATTCTGTAATTAAAGTAATATTAGCCCATGGCGTATTTGAAATTACAATAACTAACGAAAAAAAAATACTTAAACAAACTAGAAACGTAAATTTATCACCTACAGTCCAAGATGGAAAAAGTTTCAAAGGTTGTGGTTTATTAATTAGCATAACAGCAAATACAATTAAAACATTTACAGCCCCTACATAAATTAAAATTTGTGCAGCAGCTACAAAATCGGCATTTAATGCAAAATATAGAAGGGATATACAAAAAAAAACTAACCCTAGAAAAAAAGCCGAATATACTATGTTAGTAAGTAATACTACTCCTAAACTTCCTAATATCACGCCTATTTCTGAAAGAAAAAAAATAATTTCATGAAGCGGCTCAGATAATTTAATTATATTCACAATAAATTCAAATCCTTTTTTTAATTATTTTTTAAAATTTGTAACATTTTTTGAATTAGAATGTTTTGCTGTACTTTTTTTAGATAAATAACTTAAATTTAAAATAGTTTTAATTGTAGAATCTTCGATTACAGAAATAGGTAATCGTCCTAAAGCAATTTGATCATAATTTAAATCATGACGATCATAAATTGAAAGCTCATATTCTTCAGTCATAGATAAACAATTTGTAGGACAATATTCAACACAATTTCCACAAAATATACAAACTCCAAAATCAATACTATAATTTTTTAGTTGTTTTTTTTTCACATCTTTTTTCAATTCCCAATCAACAATGGGTAAATTAATTGGACACACACGAACACATACTTCACAGGCAATACACTTATCAAACTCGAAATGAATACGTCCACGAAAACGTTCAGATGGAATTAATTTTTCATAGGGATATTGAATAGTCATTGGTAAACGGTTCATATGATCTAAGGTTACCATAAAACCTTGACCAATATACCGTGCAGCTTGTATTGCTTGTTCACTATAGTTTCGAAATCCACTTACCATAGTAAACATATAATAAATATCCTTAAATATATATATTTTTTTTTTATTTTATTAACTTTTAAAAATTAAATAATTTTATATAGTAAAATATTATCAACAAAGAAATAGTTTATAATAAAAAAACTTGAAAACAGGCTGTCAATAATAAATTACCTAGCGCAATAGGTAAAAGAAATTTCCACCCAAGATCTAATAATTGATCCATTCTTACTCTAGGTAGTGTCCATCTTGTCATAATAGAAATAAATAAAAATAAATAGGCTTTAATTAATACAATAATAATTCCTATTATTACGTTAATAACTTGACTAATTCCATTACTAAAATTCCATTCTAAATAATTAGAATTTAATATAAATGGAATAGAAAAATGCCATCCACCTAAATAAAGAATTGTTACAAATAATGAAGAAGCTAATAAATTTGAGTAAGAAGCAACATAAAATAATCCAAATTTTATACCTGAATATTCTGTTTGATAACCCGCAACTAATTCTTCTTCAGCTTCCGGTAAATCAAAAGGCAATCTTTCACATTCTGCTAAAGAAGCAATAAAAAAAGCTAAAAAACCAATAGGTTGACGCCATAAATTCCATCCCCAAAAACCATATTTTGCCTGTGCTTCAACTATATCAACTGTACTTAAACTGTTAGACAATTATAGTCGATTTAACACTGCTGTTAATATCTCTATTTCAAAACCGTACATGAAACTTTAGCGTCATACGGCTCCTCAATGGTCGTTTTAATAAAAATATTCTAATTATTTATATATATAGATATATATATATTTTTAATTTAACCCACGAGATTCCGTATGCTATAATAGTAAATGCTTTTGAATCTATCTTAACCTTTACAACTAGTTACTTCTTTTTTTATTTTTTAATAAAAAAGTATAATATTTTTTATTATAATTAAAATTTGTAAAAGGATTATTTCGTTCCCAATAATCATGTTGTTTGAATAAATAGGGGTATACTTTAGATTGATTTTATAAGGAAATACTTTTTGAGCATTTCTACCAATGCCAAATCCTTATTATATTCTAATAAATATTTGTTATCTATAAAAAATTATTTTATACTAATCTATTATGTATTTTCGTGTTTCTAACCATTTATTTTTGCTCGATTTGAAATATGCTAATAAAATTTTCATATGTTTTTTCTTTTGCTCCCGCTATCAGGTTTAAATAAATAACCTGGGGTACGTTTTATTTGTTTTGCATGCTTTCACTCTTGTATATAGAGGATGGGATTTGATTTTATTACTGCATATTCAAAAGCTGTTTTATCTTACCCATATGACTATTTAGTTTTTTTAGTTAAAATAAGAAGAAGCTTATTTACTAAATTGAAATTAAATTTTCTTTTATTTTAACGAATCACACGTAGAGATATAGATAATACACATAAAGCTAGTGGAATTTCATAACTAATAGATTGAGCTGCGGCTCGAAGACCGCCTAAAAATGAATATTTATTATTAGATCCATATCCTGCCATAAGAAGCCCAAGGGGAACAATACTACAAATAGCAATCCAAAAAAAAACACCTATACTAAGATCCGCTAAAATAATATTGTGACCAAAAGGAATTACTAAATAACTTAAAAATACTGGTATAACAACTATTGCTGGTCCAATATTAAATAACCAAATATCTCCTTTAGATGGAATAATATCTTCTTTTAATAATAATTTAAAACCATCTGCTAAAGCTTGAATTATTCCTAAAGGACCAGCATATTCAGGTCCAATACGTTGTTGTATTCCTGCAGATATTTTTCTTTCAAGCCACACTAAAACTAATACTCCGATTGTAATTGTTAATAAGAGAATAAGAATTGAAAAAACAATCCATATAAAATTAAAAAATTCTTTAGATAAATTTAAAGCATAAAAAAAAGTAATAACTTGTTCTTTAAGATTGGTATTAAAAACCATTTTAACGATCAACCTCTCCCATAATAATATCTATACTGCCTAGTATTGTCATAATATCTGCTAATTTCATTCCTTTTACTAGTTGAGGAAGAATCTGTAAATTAATAAAACCAGGTGGACGAATTTTCCATCTCCAAGGAAAAACACTGTCATCTCCTATTAAAAAAACGCCTAATTCTCCTTTAGGTGCTTCTACTCTAATATAATGTTCTTGTTTGGGTAATTTAAAGGTAGGAGAAGGTTTTTTACTAATAAACTGATATTCAAAATTGTTCCATTCTGATTTTTTTCCTCGCCGAAGTCGTCGAGCTTCTAAATTTTCGTAAGGTCCTCCAGGAATTGATTTTAGTGCTTGTTGAATTATTTTGATCGACTCTTTCATTTCCCCAATTCGTACTAAATATCGAGCTAATGAATCACCTTCTTTTTGCCATTGTATCTGCCAATCTAATTCATCGTAACATTCGTAATGATCTACTTTTCGAAGATCCCATTGAACTCCCGAAGCGCGTAACATAGGTCCAGATAAACCCCAATTTATGGCTTGGTCCTTTTCAATGATACCAATTCCTTCTACCCGTTTTAAAAAAATAGGATTTTGTGTAATAAGTCTTTCATATTCATCAATTTTGGGTAAGAAATAATCACAAAAATCCAAACATTTATCGATCCAGCCATAAGGTAAATCAACAGCAACTCCTCCAATACGAAAATAATTATGCATCATTCGCATGCCTGTAGCTGCTTCAAATAAATCATATATCATTTCTCTTTCTCTTAGAATATAAAAGAAAGGAGTTTGAGCACCAATATCAGCCATAAAGGGTCCAAGCCATAATAAATGAGAAGCTACACGACTTAACTCAAGCATAATAATTCTTATATAACTAGCTCTTTTTGGAACCTGAATATTTGTTAGTTTTTCTGGTGCATTTACAGTTATAGCTTCTGTAAACATTGTAGCCAAATAATCCCATCGTGTTACATACGGGAGGTATTGAACAATTGTTCTATTTTCAGCAATTTTTTCCATACCTCTATGTAAATAACCTAATATAGGTTCACAATCAATAACATTCTCACCATCTAGAGTAACCATAAGTCGAAGAACACCATGCATTGATGGATGATGAGGACCCATACTTACTATCATGGGTTTTGTTTTCGTAGCAAGCATGGTCATATATGACGCTCCTTTTCATTCATTAAACTAAAAATAAAAAATTAACGAGTTTTTAATTTACGAATACTTAATTTATTTATTAAATTTTCATAACTTGTTAAATTTGTTTGCGATAAATAACTTAAAAGGCGTTTACGTTTTCCTAATATTTTCCATAAGCCTCTTTGGGATGAATAATCTTTGCTATGAAGTTTTAAATGATCTGTAAGTTTTAAAACTCTATTAGTTAAATGAGATATTTGAAATTCCACAGACCCAGTTTGTTCTTTAGAAAGTAAAGATGAACCAATAAATAATTTTTTGAACATAAAAATAAGAGCTCCTAAATTATATAATTTTAAAATAATTTAATAATAGATTATAATTAATTAATAGTTTTTATTATTATTATAAATAAAAAAATAATAAAAGTTGAAAAAAATTAGAAAAAAATTATAAAAAATAGAAATAATGAAAAATTATTGGTTATAACCAACAATTTCTCAATAAATAAAAATTTTTAATTTTTTTGTAAAAAATTTTAAGTATACATACGAATTCTTAACATAGTAAATCGGCTTCCATTATTTGTATTAAACCAAAATCTATTAACACATGCCAAATCTTCTAATCGAAAACTTGGCCAAAGAAAATGTTTAATTGTTAAATTTGGATTTTCATTTTGAATTTTATTTAATTCTACTCGTGTTCTTCTGTTTTTTTCCGAAATAGCTTTATTAAAATCTAAAATTTTATTTGGATTTTTATTTAAATATAAAAGATTTAATACTTTTAATTCTTTACGATGTTTTAGAAGCATAATATCTTCGAGATTAAGTAAATTAAAATTATTTTTTTTATTATTTTGAAAAATATCTATACGTAATGTAGATTCATTAAAATGTTTGATATCTAAATTTTTTTTTAATCTTGCTTTTGATTTCAAGAAGAGACTTACTACTTTATACATTAAGATTTGATCATCAAGTACGCGTGATAAACGATGCTCTGAATTAATTGTTAATTTATTTATGCCTATATCTCTACAAAAAAGAAGGCGAAACAAATCTAAGTGTTCACGCATTTTAGTAGAAAGCGAAATACTATTTTCTTGATCTTGCATAAAAGTCATAAGAGAAGCCATATCCCCTAATTCTTTAAAATTTTTTTCAACATTTTTTGATTTCCATTTCCATTGACGAATAATTTGATGACGTTCTCTTTCTCGAAGTGATTTTTTATTTTGAATATTTTTTTTGTTTTTATCTTTTAGCAAAGAAGTGCTAGTTATAGCTTTTTTTTCAAGTTTAACTATATTTTTCTTTCCTTTTTCTGCAAGTGTTGGAATTAACCATAAAATTAAATTAGATTTAATAGAAATATTTTTTTTATTTATTTGATTTTTAAATAGTTGCGAAGTTTCATTATTAAATATTTTTTTTTCTTTATTCTTTGTTAATTCCAAAAAATCTGCTTTTTTTTTGAAATCAAGATAACTATAACATAAATAATTATATTTATATCGTTTATTTAATTTTTTATTTTCTTCTAATAAAGAATTTATAGCTAGTTTATAAATTTTTTTTTTTTGTTTAGATAAAACTATAGCTTTTGTTTGTTTTTCAGAAATATTGAAGTTTTTTCTTCCTCTCTCTTTCGATTGATGAGTAATTTGATTTCTCCATTCTTGTGCTGCTATTCTATACCATATTTGTGAAGATAAATTATATTTATTAAAAATTTGTAAACATTTTTTCCAATTTTTTTCTTCTAAAACTTTAAGTTCTATTAAAGAAAGAATTCCTTTTTTTTTCAAATTTCTTTTTATTTTCTTTTTTATAATTAAATCTGATGTCCAATTTTTTAATAAATAGTTAAATTTATATTTATTTAGTATTTCTGCTTGCGAAATTTTATGAAATAAGTATGCTTGAGACATTAAAAAAATAGTTTCTTGATTAAATTTTATTTTTAAATTTTCTATTGTTTTATTAGAGTTATTTAAATATTCATAATCAATTTTCTCTTTTTTATGCTTAATTTGAGAAAATTTTAATAAATTCCATATTCTTCCGTTTTTAATAAAAGTAAAATTTTGTTTAATTTTAATTATTAAATTAATAGTAAATCGAATAAAATAAATATAAAATTTAAAACAGTTTTTATTTATTTTATAAAAATTTATTTTTATTAAATATGGTCCTTTTTTAATTAATTCAATATTTTTTTTACAATATTTTATAATTTTTTGTTTAATTTCAATAATTTTTATTTTATTACTGAAATAAATTTTGTTTTTATTTTCTAATGAATTAGAAAATTTTATTTTATCAAAATAATTTTTTTTAGTTATTTTTTCAATTTTATATTTTTTTAGATATTTTAATTTTTCCAAGTTTTTTCTATTTTTTGAAATTCTATATTTATTTTTAATCAGACTTTCTGGTAAAATATTTTTGCTAAATTTAAATGTAATCTGTTCCGAAAAATTTTCGTTGTGATTTTTATTATTTGAATCAAATTCAGAATTATTTTTAATTTTAGTATTTGATTTTATTAAATTTTTTGATTCATTACTAATAGAATTAATAGACTTTTTTTTTTTCATCAAAAAAAAGTTAAAATAAAACTTATTAAATTTTAATAAAATATTTTTTTTCCATTTTTTTCTCAATTTTTTATTAATAGGTTTCCAAAAAGAAGGTTTTTTTTTAATATCTCCGAAAGGTGCAGTAGTTTCAAAACCCCAGGCTGTTAAATAACTATAATTAATTTTTTTATTTTTTATATTTTTAGAAAAATTTTGGTTATTTTTTAATAAATTATTTGAAATTGTTTTTTCATCATCCAAAGAATTAAAATTTTTATATCTGTTTTTTTCTTTCCCTATTTCAAGTTGAACATTATGCCATGGTCTTAAATTAAATGGATATATAATTTTTATTTGAAGACCATCTCTAAGCCATTGTTCTGGTAATTCTTTTTCCGAAACTTCAATACCATCATAAGTACATTTTATATAAATTTCTTTATTCCACTCATTCCAATCTTCATTCCATTCAGGAGTTTGGAATAATATTAAACGAATAATATTTTTAAATATTATTAATACAGGTAATACTAAATATTTTCTAAAATGTGATTGAATAATTAACAACCAACTTCTTCCCCATTGAGCTAATGGAAAATCCCATCTATTTGCTATTGCAAGGCGCTCTGCTTTCGTTCTCCTTATAGTGACGTCATCTTTTTTAGTTGAAAAAAGTATTATTTTTTTTCGTTTTTCCAGGGGATTTTTAAAAATATTTTTAATATAAATTAAATTTAATCTATTTAATGAAAATTGAAACGAAATATGTTTTTCATTTATTCTTAGAAAAAATGGAGAATGTGTTTTAAGTTGTAAAATTTTCCATATTAAAGTTTTACGTCTTCTAGCACGCATAGAACCTTTTACTAATTTTCGACGAAAATCTGATTGTTGTGAAAAACGTCTTACAATTTTTCTTCTTTTCTCCTTTCCTTTTATAAGATATCCTAAATTTTTTACTTTTCTTTGACGAATATCAGTAACTCCAATAGCTATAACATCAAATTTGTCATTTCGTAATTTGGAAGTCCACCGTGGTATTTCTTTCGAAATTTCTTGAAGTGGAAATTTCTTATGAAAATAAAATATTTTTTTTAATAAAAAAAGAATTTTATTTAGTTGAGTAAAATTATTAGAATTATTTGAAAATAAATTTTTCCAAGAGTGTTCTAATACTTGCCATTTTTCTTGTTCTAATTCCTTAAAATACAAAGCTCTTTGTCGACTAGACAAATTTAAAACAAGTTCCCAATTAAAATGAGATATTCTAGTTAATTTTTTATTTAAAAAATGTATGTTATTCAATTTTCCAGCTATATCTGAAAAATTGCTTTGTTTATTCAAATTAAAAAATGTTTGTTCTTCGGAAAAATTAATTTGCTGCAATTTTGTTTCAAGTTTTTTATTTTTCGATCTTTGAATAAGTGAAATTAAAATGCGACGAGCGTTTTTATTTAGTGGTTCCCAAGGTAATGGTAAACTTTTTCGTTCTAATTCTCTCCATCGATTAGAAATCCAAAATTTAAGTTTATTTTCTTTTTTTGCTAAATAGACTATTTTCTTATCCTTTTTCAATTCATAAAATTTTTTTGTTAAAAGCCAGGGTGATTTTGATATTATTGTTTTTCCACGAAACGACCCACTTAAAAAAGGATCATAAATTTTTGTTAAATTGTTTCCTTCATTATTAGATAAGCCTGTTTTTTTTTCTATAATTTCTTCCATCAAAAAACCGTTGTCTAAAGCTTTAACTCTATTTTTTAATTCATAGTCTAAATTATATTTTCTTTTCTTTTTAATATTAATCCAATCTTTATATAAATTATTTGATAAATTAAATTTTTTTGAAATGTTTAAATAATTTTTTAAATCTTTTTCAAAAACAGATAAACTTGGTAAAGCTGTAAAAGATATTTTTTGTTTTCCATCACTTAAAGAGATATCAAAAAAATATTGAGATACATTTTTTTTTACAGGACTTTTATTACTAAATCGACTATTTTCAATATAACGTAATGGTCGATTCCATCGACTATAATCGAAGAAAAAAGTAGGCCAGGGTTTATTTAACCACGAAAATCCATAAGTTTTCCATTGCGTAAATTGAAGTTCATTAGTTAATTTTTTAGTAAATAATGGTACCGGAGCTCTGCCTAGATATAATAAAAAACAAGCTAAGATAATAATACTGAAGGTTCGATAAATAAGGCGTTTTACTAAAAGATAGAGTACAGGTGAATCTTGCTCTATACGAATTAAAAGTAATTTTAGGGAATTAAAGAAAAAAAGATGACCACTTGACCAACCAAAAAAACAACTTAAAACAAATAAAAAATTATTACTATAACGAAAAAAAAAAAGATTAATTAATCTAGCTAATACAGGGCTTGGTAAAAGAACAGGATTTAATAATTGAAAAATAAAACTATCAAAAAAAATTTTATAAATTCGAAGATCTTTCATTGAACTTATAGGGCGCAAAGATTGATAATCTAAAAGATCTTTAATTCGATACCAATAAAATAAAATATATGGTAAAACTAATAAAGTTACTGTATGGGGTTTTACTAATAGTATATAAAGAGGTGAATAATATATTAATAAAAATATTATTAATTGTCCTAAAATTAAACCACTTATAGCCACAGTACCACTAAGATCTCCTTCTAAAAGAAAAGCTCGTACACATAAAATTTGAGAAGGGCCAATAGGCAGTGTTGTAAGAAATCCATAATATAGTCCAAATAGAATCAACGGACTTGAAATATTTATCCATGATAATATTGAAGCCCATAGCACAGAAAGCTGTAAGGGAGTGTTTGTTATCATAATAAAATACTTTCTTCCTTAAAAGCATAGGAGTGGGATAAAATAAAAAAGTTAAATTAATTTTGTTCTGTATAAAAGAAGTAAAAAATAAAAATGTAATAAATCTTTTTTTACTGATAATTCTATTTTATTAAGTTAATTATCAATAAAAAAGATTTATTAAATTTGTAATATTTTAATTCTAATAAATTATTAAAAAATAAAATACTTAATTAAATTTTATTTTTTTTTCTTTTTTCGTTAAATCGTTCCAACCTAAATTTTCTAAATTATTATTACGTCGTAAAGGACGAGTAACAAGTTCAAGAACATCTCTTGCATTTGTAAAACCGTGAATTTGAGCAAAAGTAAATTCAACAGACCATTTTGTATTAATTCCTCTTGCTTCCAAAGGGTTTGCATGAGCCATACCAGTAATAGCTAAATCGGGTTGTAATTCACGCATACGTTGTATTTGATTATAATTATCAGGTTTTTCAACAATGCGTGGCATAGGTATACACATATTTTTACATGTATTTTGTGAAAATAATAATTCAGCTGCTTGATATCGTTTATCTAAATAGGGAATACCAATTTCATAAACAATCATTCCACAACGAATTAAAAATCTAGCTAAAGATATTTCTAAAAGATTATCTCCCATAAAAAATACAGATTTTCCACGTATTAAATCTAAATAATCTTTTAAATTTTCCCATATTTGTTCTTCTCTCTTTCCCAAACCTTCGGTTTTAATTTTAAATACCGAACAAATTTTTTCAATCCAGGCACGTGTTCCATCAGGACCAATAGGAAAAGGTGCTCCTATTAATTTACATTTACGACGTCTCATTAAAGTTGTTGCTGTACGACTTAAAAATGGATTAACACCACGAACATACACTTGATCACCTAATGATGGAAGGTCCGTATATCTTTGAGCTGGTAACCAGCCTGATACTTGAACAGATTGACGTTTTAATTCCGAACTAAGTTGAGAAGCTACAGTGGAAGGTAAAGAACCAAAAAGAACTAGTGGAGGATGTTTTTTTGATTTTACAAAATTAGTTGTTTTCTCTTCTTTTTCGAGAGAAAGAAAAGAAAAGAAATCTTGTATATTTGAATCTTGTATAACTTTTTTTTTATCAATTAATACGCTTTGTTCTGGGCAACGATGTGCCATAGCGGCTAAAACAGTATCTTCTCCTTGAGTAAATGCGTAATCTAGTCCGTTTGCTCTTGCTACGACAATTGGTATACCAAGCTCGTTTTCTAGTTTTGGTGCCATGCCTTCTAAATCCATTTTTATTATCTCTGTAGTACAAGTACCAATCCATATAATAACACTTGGGTTTCGATCTTTTTTTATTCGAAGGCAAAGTCGTTTTAGTTCTTTATAATCATTTAACTGAGCTGAAATATCTCCTTCTTCTAATTCTGCCATAGCATAGCGAGGTTCGGCAAAAATCATAACCCCTAAAGCATTTTGTGAAAAATAACCACAGGTTTTTGTACCAACTACTAAAAAAAAACTATCTTCAATTTTTTGATATAACCAAGCTACGCAACTAATAGGGCAAAAAGTATGATAATTACCTGTTTCGCATTCAAAAGTGAGAGTTTCAGATATTTTATTTGACATAGATATAATTTTTTAATTAATAAACTAAATAAATGAAATTTTAAATTATTGTAAAATCCAGTAAATTTTCTTTATATTCTTTTTTATCTTTATTATTATCAGTAGGATTTAAATAAAAATCAGATAATAAACTAAATAATTCTCGATCTGGAACTTCTTTTGGTACAATTCCTTCTGGTTGTGATAAGATTTGATCTGCTATATTTAGATAAAAATCGCAAACATAATTAAGAGAAGGCTGTGATTCTACCATTTCAAATAATGTTTTACCTTTTACTCTCGATACTCGAATATCTTCGATAAGAGGTAATACTTCTAATACAGGCATTGGACAAGCTTCTACATATTTATCAATTAAATCTCTCTTTGATGTTCGATTTCCTACTAGTCCTGCTAATCGAAGTGGATGAGTGCGAGCTTTTTCTCTAACTGAAGCAGCAATGCGATTAGCTGCAAATAACGCATCAAATCCATTATCTGTTATGATTATACAATAATCAGCATAATTTAATGGAGCAGCGAAACCACCACAAACTACATCACCTAAAACATCAAATAAAATAATATCATATTCATAAAAAGCGTTTAATTCTTTTAATAATTTTACAGTTTCCCCTACAACATAACCTCCGCAGCCAGCTCCTGCAGGCGGTCCTCCAGCTTCTACACAATCAACTCCCCCATAACCTTTATAAATAACGTCTTCAGGCCAAACGTCTTCATAATGATAGTCTTTTAATTGTAAAGTATCAATAATTGTTGGTATTAAAAACCCTGTAAGAGTAAAAGTACTATCATGTTTAGGATCACACCCAATTTGTAATACTCGTTTTCCACGTCTTGCTAAAGCAATAGAAATATTACAACTAGTTGTTGATTTACCAATGCCACCTTTCCCATAAACTGCTATTTTCATGTAAAAAACCTCCTATGAATTAAATTATTTGTAGTTTTTTTATCCAAATTTTTCGTTTTACGGTCATACAAAATAATCTAATTCATAATAACATATTTTTTGTAGCTATGTTTTAAATTTTCTTAAAACATGTCTTTTGTTTGTTTTTCGAAATAAAAAAATAGGGTAGATAATTTCAATAATTGAAATAATGACGGTACGATCGCTGATATGTATCCCCCCGACTTTCCACTACCTCACTGCTTTATCCACCAAAACAAATCACTGGGCAGATCATATAGAATCTTACGTATTCTAGTATTCCTATGAAAGCTCTACAGTTCGGGATAGACGGAGAGGTGGAAGAAAGGACACCGACAGGAAACCTTTTCCTGCTTGATTGTGTTATTGAATAGCAGTTCCAAGTGCTATCACGTATGCTCTGTTTTATTTAAAAAAGAAAGTTGGAAAAAGGAGTTTGACACTAGCTTTTAATAGAAAAAAGGCCCTTTGTTGTTTGCAAGGATAGAGAGGTCTTTGTTGCTAGTTAGTGTACACTTAGCAAACGGCAGAATTGCAGCACCGTGAAAATCAATTGATTAATATGCATCTTGGAGGAGACAGTGGAGAAGATTATGGTGATGGTTGACCGCCTCCCTTTGTCTCGGAGACGCTCTCCGGGGAGGCGAAGGGGATTGCTATCGTTACCTTTTTTCTGTAGAATAGAGGGTAGGGTGTACGCAAAGTTCCCAAAGTTCCGAAAAACCTTTGGGTTTTTCTTCAATAGGTCGGTTTAAAGAACAAGAATCTTTGAATGTATATGAGATTGAATTCTCGACATTGTTCCTCAGTAGCTCAGTGGTAGAGCGGTCGGCTGTTAACCGATTGGTCGTAGGTTCAAATCCTACCTGAGGAGATCCATCTTTT